GGATATATCGACAGATTCCCGCGTAGTCCAAAGAAAAAAAAGATCCAATTTCATCTCTATCGAATTTTAATATCAGAATAGTGGATATAATTATGATGCAATGGGTTAGGTCCACTTACTTTTTATTTTGTTGATTTCTAATCGATTTAATTGGAATAATGGAAAATAGGAAAGGAATAGTAATATTTGAAGATTTAACGAGACGACTTATCCTTACATTCATTATAATATTTAATATAATATTTAGAATAATATATTTAATTTATTTATTTAATAATAGATTTCATTTATTTTTAATATTAATAATAGATTTCATTTATTTTTAATAATAGATTTAATTTATTAAAATAGCAAATTTATAAAAATAGCAAATTTATAACCATACTATAAATTAATTATAATGTTATAATTTTGATTATATATTAAAATATTAAATTATACGGTTTGTTACTTTTTTTTTATTACTTTATTACAAAGATCAACAATATCTTTATTCGCACTTCAAATATGAATACTACTGCCGGAGTTTTATTATTTATGAAAAAATCAAATATGAAAAAATCAAAGCCCCTTATCGGATTTGAACCGATGACTTACGCCTTACCATGGCGTTACTCTACCACTGAGTTAAAAGGGCTTGTTTGATCCAATTCCTGAATAAAGACACTATGAGTTTAGTATATATACTTATTATAATAGATGTACATAGATATATCTTATAATAAGTATAAGGGTTCATTCAGGAATGAAAAATTTTCTTTATCCAGTAAAAGTAAATTAAATAATTTAATATAATTTACTATAGAGTATATAATATAGGTAAAATAAAACGGTTTATTGATATTGGATTTGATAAATATCAATACAATGAATTGTTTCAAGACTATCCTAATTGACATCATAACTAAATTCATTTGAGTGATACATGTATCCACTAATTTAACATAGATCCAAGATATTTCATTGAATCATTGATAAAGAGATTCGGATAAAGAGATTCGGCGTGGCCTTTGAACCAAACTTTTATCGAAAAAAATTGTATAGAAAGAATCGTGAAAGACGGAAAGATCCTTCGTATCGAGTCATACCATTCCATTATATTGACAATTTTAAAAACTATTCATACTATGAACATAGTATGATGGCGGTCGTGCAAGTCTGCCCCCATCGTCTAGCGGTTCAGGACATCTCTCTTTCAAGGAGGCAGCGGGGATTCGACTTCCCCTGGGGGTAGGGTACTACGAAAGGAAGTTGATCGTGGATTATCAATAAGCCTGGAATTGATTCTTCCTGGGTCGATGCCCGAGCGGTTAATGGGGACGGACTGTAAATTCGTTGGCAATATGTCTACGCTGGTTCAAATCCAGCTCGGCCCAATAATTTGCCGATCCGCCATGAAATGATATAATATAACCCATTTGTTGCTCTCCAGAAATGCCCGATCCCCCAATCCCAATACGGAAGAAATCCATTTTATGATATATCTATACCACTATTTATTTACTCTCTTTTTCCAAGAAATTCTGATCTTGCTAATGATCTAGATTCATATCAGGATCCGTAACTATAAAGTAAAGTTTAAGGAAAAGAGTAAATAAAAAAGAAACTTTTTTGATTGAACGAGTGATTATCCAATTGATTTGGCAATAACGAAAGGATTACTAGTAATACCGGCTGCTCTCACTAAAGTACATATACATATGGGTATCGATATATCACACTCGCAGCTCTGTTACAACACGCCAATTCTAATCGAAATTGAAAGGGTTAGAATGAAATCATAAAAATATGTATACTTTATTTTATTATGGTATTTACTTGGGATTGTAGTTCAATTGGTCAGAGCACCGCCCTGTCAAGGCGGAAGCTGCGGGTTCGAGCCCCGTCAGTCCCGACGAATCCAAATCCAATAAAAAACTATATCAATTCATCTCTCTATTTTTTGTGAAAAGAAGTCCAAATAACATAATTTCATTCCCAACAGCGATCCCTCTTCTTTTTTTCTTTTTCGTTTCACATTTATCATCAACCAAATGGGGGAATTTCCATTTCTTCGACTAGTACCGATTCGATTGATGGGAGAGAGGCATATGTGGATTAGTACAATTATTATATTATTAGCATCAGATTCAGGATTCCACGGGATACCGTACTGTACTGGGTCTGGCTTTTTCAATTACTCCCGATCTGTGAAATATGAAATAGAGTAGAGTATTGTATGTTTCCCGGGAGTACATACATAAATGGAATTTGTACAATATAAAATAAATTGAACATAGTTACTGTGTATAGAATAGTATAGAATACTTTTTTTTTAAGATTAAAATAAAAGTATATCCTTTTCGGGCCCTATTTTGTGTAACCTCAATTTCAAATTTTACTAATTTGAAATAATCTATCTCATTCAAATTTCGCATTGAGCTTTTGATATATGCGTCCCATTACTAATCCAATGAAAGAGGATATTCAAAAAATAAAGATCAAACAAGGATCACTTTTTTATTAGCGAGGTAATGAATTTTTTTTTTTTTTTTTATTTATAAGGGTTTTTCCTTGAAAGAACAAACTTTTTAAATTTATATATAAATATATAAAAAAATAGTTATATAAAAAAATAGTTAATTTGATGGAATATTCGATTTTTTTATACCGGAATTTGTACTCGTCTTTATCATACTTCTTTTGTTTTCCAAGAAGATTGGCTCATTAAAAAAAGGAGTTTATAACTTAGCTCCTTCCTTTTTTTTCATTGAGCTTCTATTGTTTGTTGGGGTTTGTTTAGAACCAATGGTAAGTAGAAAGGCGGTTAGATGATACTTCATCAGATGATTGTACAAAGAGGGCGGTAGGTTATAGAAAAGAAAGAATGGAAAAGAATGATAAATAAATAAAGGAATTATTGATTGTATCGGGAATCAAATTTTGAGTTCAGTATGGATAAAAGATCGTCCTATGTTATACTATTCAATTCTTGACGATGAATCTATTTGATAGCTCCGATATTGTTATTCATGATATTGATCCGATTCGATATCATCGAGATGTAATGCATCCCATTGAATTTACAGGCGAAAGATTTATTATCTCTATGGGATTAACTCCCGAGTTATTGCGAATTAAAGAAAAATTAAACAATGAGATTATGGAAGTAAATATTCTCGCATTTATTGCTACTGCACTGTTTATTCTAGTTCCTACTGCTTTTTTACTTATAATATACGTAAAAACAGTCAGCCAAGGTGATTAATTTGAATTAAACTTGATTTTTTATTTCTTATCAATAATTGCAGAGAAGAAAAGGATAAAAATTTCGCGTCTTAAATGAAATGGGCAGACTAGAATCAGTCGTATTCTATGAGATACGATAGTATGGTAGAAAGATTCAGATATTTCTTTCTACCATACTATCTAGTATTGTTATTGTAGTGTATAAAGTTGTATTGTAATGCGGGTTAATTTAATATAGATTAATATAGATCAATCTACAATAGTATCATCATATTCCTTTTCTATATATATAGAAATCGATTTAATTACGTATATAGTGATAATGTATATTATATAGTATCCCAATTCTATTTCTTTGCTTTATCTATTTGTATTTAATTTGTGTTGATTTCAATTAAATTAATTTGAAATAATCGAAAGCTACTTTTACGATTAGAATTCCTAGATTTCTGATTATTTTCAATATGAATCCCGATCGAAAGAATCAATGACTTCTTCGGATTTCGAAAAGGATTAGTAAAACCCGTCGACTTTTAACGTTTGAACCACGATATGAAATGGGTTCAATAAAACAAGCAAAACATAAATAAAATTTCTAAAATAGTAAAACTAAAACAAGCGGCGCAATATGTGACTCGCCCAAGACAATATTTTAGGATGTGCAGTATCTCGTTAGACAACTACTATGTTGTTTCCCAATGTGTATCCACGTAATGGAATAACCGAATTGTTTTCTCTTTGATCTTTGAACAGTAAAGAGGTAAACAAAATAAAAAAAAGTTCCGTTCTTCCTCATGGTCCATATCTAACTTTGGTAAGAGTCAGTTCATCGAAATAGAAAATTTATGAAGAATTCAGTTGGAATAAATTTCCTACCATTTGTATTCCTTTTACTTTTTTTACTTTCAAAATACGAACACGGAAATAATTGAAATATTTCTTTGATTGAAAGAGTATTCTTCATATATATTTATTATTCATTCCTTCATATATATTTATTATTCATTCATATATATTTATTATTCATAGAATACATTACTCAACTAAAATCCAAGAGAATTTCGAAATGAAGATATTTTTCATTTCTATTTCAATTTTTTTCATTTCTATTTCAATTTAAAAATAAAATTTTAAATTGAAATAGTGAAATTTAAAATAAAAAAAATAAAAAAAACTTTGCCGAACGATCTATAAAAAAAGTGATACTGTTTAGTTCCTAAACTCAATTAGTAGTACTTCTAGAGTCCACTCCTTCCCCATACTACTAGTGAAAGGGAAAATGTAAAGACTACCATTAAAGCAGCCCAAGCGAGATTTACTATATCCATGTGAATTATGTCCTCTATCTCTATGAAGGAATTTTTCAATTATTGTTCACTAATAAATAATAGGGGAATCACTGGCGCAGAGTCAAAAAGTTATTCTGACCCAACACCGTTGATGAAACAATCCAATAAATCCAATTATAACAAGTTCTTATACGATTTCTAGTATAATTAGAAAAGATTAAGCCCAAGCAAAATATGCGGAAACCCCCTTGGAAGTATCAAAGAAATGATACTAACATGTAGAAAAAAACCTATTCCTTATTTTGTTGCTCTTCATTTAGTTAAGTAAAAAGTATAAAAATATAGAAGGAAGATAGATCACTATCTATCACATACCCTATTTCTTTCCTTCTTTACCACACCACCTTTCCCATTTGATTTTGATCTAATCCTTACCGTCTCCCTATTGTCTCTATGAAACAATGGGAAGACGTCCTATTATGT